TCTGACCAGGAACAGGGCCTATGACAAGAATATTTTTTTGGTTGGGGCGATAGCTCTGAAAAGACAGATTGCCCATCTTTTCTTTTATCTCGGGGGAAATACGATCGGGAGGCGCTAATTCAAAACCCTCTGGTAAAATAAGAACCGCCCCCACATTCAAACCCCCTTTTTTACCACTAGCAAGAACTTGTTTCACTTGCATATCATAAGGAATTCGAACAACTGCTTCAAATACAGTATCAGGAAGTACCGTTTGCGGTACCTCAATATCCACTGGTTTACTAGCTAAATGGCAATTGGCGCATACAATACGTCCAGTCGCTTCTCGTGGATTTTCATAACCCTGCTGTGCAAAAATGGGATATGCATTTGAAATGGATGTACGAGTTATTATATATATCATTAGCGATATGGAAATAGATCGAGTAATCTGTTCCTTTATCCAATAAAAAGTATTTCTAGTTTGCATGGTCCAACCATTGATCCCGAAAATTTCTACAATAAATTGGGGTAGGTTACTAATGGAGTTTCCTATCCACGATTCTGTTAGTTACTGGAATAAATTGACTGGATTAATATATAGGAATATAGGATGAATCCCCGGGATGGGTAGAAATCTAAAGTGATTTTCAATGCTTTGCTTCTGTACAACTGCAAAGTAAGAAACATTCTAATAGGAATTGGATTAGGTAGATAATTTTTTCAGTCATTCATTGAATGATAAATCACTACAAGTGACGGAGATACGCGATTTAAATAACGGAAAATCCAATATTTTAAAATTGTATCTAGAATGACTGGAAAAGTGGAAACAAGGCCAGATATTATTTGATCATTATGAATAAATCCAAAATCCTTGTAGACAAAGCCAATCAGCAGTTCCCAACCATGGGGCGAATGAAATCCGATACATAAATCAGTTAATAAAAGAAGAGAAAAAGCTTTTATTGTGTCACTTAAGTTATATAGGAATTCCTGAGCCCAAGAGTTAAGAATAACAAGTTCTTTATTACCCAAAATAGAATAACCGCTTAGAATAATGAAACAGATTATATTTGTCGAGAAGTGCAAAATCGTATGAATACGACCCTCGTTGTGTATCTTGATTAATTGGATTGTTTCTTTGTGAATTCCTATACGAAGGTTTTGTAGATGTGTCTCCGAGTATTCCTTGATCATTTCCTCTAAGAAGAGGAGTTCCTCCAATTCTCTGAATTTTTCTAGAATACTCTTTTCTTCAATATCATTCAAAAAAAATTCGGATTGCCTAGTATTCCACCAATAAGTAACCCATGATTCCAGACTTTTTTGAAATGAGATAGAAATCCACCAGGGCAAAAATACTATAGATGCAAGATATAAAAGAGGAGTGAATGCTTTCTTTTTTTCCATTTTTTCGTCTGTGAATTGTTAATGAACCCATCTCATTCGTCGACTCTATGTAATCTAATATTTCTCTCATGCATCTCTTCTATTACAAGTTATCGAACCTATGAATCTATTCACTCTTTTTTATTTGTGATTTCGTGGTTAGGCCTTGAATCTAGAAAAAAAAATACCGAAATAGACGAAAAATTCGAATGAATAAATAAAAAAAATTGTTTACCTATATTTCAATTGGTCGAATTCGAAGCACATATCTCCTTTCGATAAATGCCCGGAAAAATTTTATTTTATTATTATTCCATATATGTCTGCTTTGACTCGAATGAATGTTTTGAAGAAACCTCAATTAAGTTATAAGTTATGTTATAGAAAAAGGGGATTCTTTCTTTTTTTGCTCTCCTGCTGAGAAAGCATTCATTTCTCGGCTTCATTTATTAAAAAACTTCAATTGGTACACGCAAGAAATAGGCCAATTCAGCAGCTTTTTGTTCCATTTCCCGTGGAGTAAAATTCTCATCAGTACGAGTCAATGGAATGGCTCCCTGGCCTCTGATATCCATATAAAGGACACGACGAGCAAAAAGACCCTCTTTCACTTCTATTCTGACGGACTGAATATCTTTTATAAGAAATCGGAGGAAGACCCGACGATTTTTTCCAGGAAATCCCCAACGAAAGATACACACTATTCCATCTTTTCTATCAAATCGATCATAACCACTACCTACATTCCACGAAATTGTGCACCACAAATAGGAGCTAATAAAAAGACCCGCGATCCCATAGAAAGACATCACAATTCCTTGCGGAAAAAAAACTATTTCCTGAGACGGAAATAAAGATATCAAATTTCTACCAAGATAACTCGAGGTTCCAACCAACAAGAATCCTAATGAACCTAAAAAAAGGATAACAGCCCAGCAGAAATTACTTGTTTTTCGAGCCCCCGTTATAGGTTCTATCCATATATGTTCTGATCGACAACTCATACTTGATCCAGTTGCTTTTTTTGGAATTGAGAGAATACCCCAAATGAATTTGACTTTAGTCCGTTTGTTTCCGAAGTAACTCGCATCAACTAGCACTAGTTTGATGTGAACCTTTAGGAGTAATTCATTAAATTGGTTAGATCTAAACTAATAACATACCCTTCGTATGATCTCACTAAAGATAGCCACATGTATATAGATACACCAACTTTACAGTTCAGCCATCCGCCGAGTTGGGTCTATTTGAAAATAGATAGAATATAGCATTTTTGGGAGATTTTCGGCGGAAGCCACTTATACCAAATATACCAAATTTTGCTAAATGGATATCTGTGTTATGATACAAGCGTCAGTTAAAAAAAAATAGATGAGATTTTGTGCCCTCGCCTCTAAACAATTTTGTTTTTTTGAATATGAAGAAATAAAGAAGCTATTGCGATTGCCGGAAATACTAGGCCTACTAAAGGGACCAAAACAGAGGGAAAGGTAAGATTTGTCATAGAATGGGTACCTCGATTTACTATTTGTACCTGTTATTATTATTTAGATTTTATTTTATATTTTATAATATAAAGTAAAGATATCTTATCTTATTATATATAAAGTATATCTTATTATAATTTGATAATGATAATTCTAAATAAATAAAGATATAAGTATCTAGCTAAGTGAGTTATAGAATGTAGTTTTGCATCTTTCTACATGAAAGATTTGAAAGGATATGGATGATATCTTTTTTTCTTCATTTTTTTGCTCTTGTCTTCGAATTTCATTTACTAAGCAAAAACTCTCTTAAAAATGAATTAGATTCTATTTATATTATATAATTTATATAATTGATATTGATGATTGATTGATTGAAGGGTTTGTTAGAATCCCATCCAGCAGGGATTCTTAGTCAAAATAGGATTATCGTAATAGAAAGATAAAAAATTCTATTCTATATTTTCTATATTTTAATTATATATGACGAGAAGAAGATATTTTTTTATTTGCCTAATTTCACGAAAATAAGAATTTCCTCTTTTATCTTGTTGATAGAGACCTTGATCAATAATCAGGAATATAGAAAAAGGGGCGGATTTTCAATTTTCTGTGACTTTTGCTTCTTTATACAATTAGATCTTATGTCAACAAAGAAAACCCCATTCGTCTAATTTTGACTTGGATTCCGATATACTAATTACTTGTTTGCTCAAAATAATTAATGTTCTAATTTTGATTCAAAGGAAAGAAAGTGTGGAGTTCAAATAACTCACTCAGAACGCTTTTTAAAGGATTACGTGGTACGATTAGATCGAATAAGCCCTTCTGGAATAAATACTCAGCCGCTTGTGAACCTTCGGGTACTGTTTTATTCAATGTTTGTTCAATTACTCTTTTACCCGCAAAGGCAATGTAGGCATTGGGTTCGGCAATAATAATATCCCCCAACATACCAAAACTAGCTGTCACCCCACCAGTAGTAGGAGATGTAAGGATTGGTACATAGAATAACTTTTTATTTGATTGATAATCATATAAAGCAGAAGATATTTTAGCCATTTGCATCAAGCTCAAACTTCCTTCTTGCATGCGTGCTCCTCCGGAAGCACACACTATAATAAGAGGTAGAAATTCTTTAGTAGCGTATTCAATCAAACGGGTAATTTTCTCACCGACTACGGATCCCATACTACCCCCCATAAACTGAAAATCCATAACCCCAATTGCTACGGCAATACCGTTTAATTGCCCTATGCCTGTTTGAATAGCCTCGGTTAATCCTGTCTTTCTTTGATAAGAATCGATACGATTTTTATAAGGCTCTTCCTCGGAATGAAATTCAATGGGATCCAGAGAGACCATATCTTCATCCATAGGCTCCCAAGTACCCGGATCGATCAAAAGTTCGATTCTATCAGAACTACTCATTTTCAAATGATATCCACATTGTTCACAAAGATTCATTTTTGATTTAAAAAATTTCTTATAATTTAATCCATAACAATTTTCGCATTGAACCCACAAATGTCTGTATTTTTGAGTTACATCCAGATCAGTAGAACTTTCTCGTATAGTTTGATCACTCCTTCTGGCATCCTCGTTTTTATTACTATTTCCACTTTCAGCACAAATGGAACTAGAAATGTAGTTGTTACTGGAATTGTCACTACCACTTACAATGTAACTATCAAGACAGATTTGAGACTGAAGATAACTGTCAATGCAACTATTAATGTGATTATTCCAAGTATACTGAGTATCATCCATGTAATGATCGTGGTGGGGATTCTTACTCTTAGATCCATTATTCAGAGAACTTGAATTCCGATAAAAAGAACTTTCTAGTTCACTACAAAAAGGATGATCATTGGCAATTTCAAAAATATTATTTTCAATATCAAAATAGATAGAATAACTGTCCCCATTACTATCTTTAACTAAAAAAGTATCATCAGAGATGAAATTCCGAATGTCCTTGACGCCAAAAAAAAGATCAACATTACTGGAATTGTCATGACCACCCCAACTCTGAATGTTTTTATCCAAATCATTTCTATTCGGATCTTTACTTTCACTGGCATTTTCAATAGGACCAAGACTGCCCGTTGATTTACTTAGCTTACATCTGTGTTCGAACTC